AAACAGAATTTCCGAAAAATTGGTTAATAGACGGTATTCAAATAAAGATCCTATTTCCTTTCTATCTGAAACCTTGGCACAGATCTAAGCCATGGTCCTATCATATAGATCGAATGAAAAAGAAAGGGCAAAGGGATGATTTTTTTTTTTTAACAGTTTGGGGAATGGAAACTGAACTTCCTTTTGGTTCTCCCCGAAGACGGCCTTCCTTTTTTGAACCCATTTTTAATAAACTAGAAAAAAAAATTGGAAAATTGAAAAAGAAGGATTTTCCAGTTCTAAAAGTTTTAAAAGAAAGAACAAAATTCTTTCTAAATATCTCAAAAAACCCCCAAAAATGGATTATCAAAGTTATTCTATTTTTAGAAAGAATACTAAAAGAACTCTCAAGAGTAAATCCAATTCTATTAATTAGATTGAGAAAAGTATATAAATCAAGCGAAACTAAAAAAGAAAAGGATTATATAAATCGCAATCAGAGAATTCCTGAATCCTTTAGTCGAATTCGATCTACAGATTGGACAAATTCTTTACTGACAGAAAAAAAAATGAAGGATCTGACTGATAGAACAAGCACAATCAGAAATCAGATAGAAAGAATTACAAAAGAGAAAAAAAAAGCGACTCCAGGAATAAATCTTAGTCCTAATAAAACAAGTTATAATGCTAAAAGATTCGAACCGCCAAAAAATATTTGGCAAATATTAAAAAGAAGAAATGCTCGATTAATCCGTAAATTACATTATTTTATAAAATTTTTCACTGAAAGGATATACATAGATATTCTTCTATCTATCATTAATATTCCCAGAATTAATATACAACTTTTTCTTGAATCAACAAAAAAAATTATTGATAAATCCATTTACAATAATAAAAGAAATCAAGAAAGAATTAATAAAACAAATCAAAATACAACTCATTTTATTTCGACTATAAAAAAGTCATTTTATAATATTAGTAATAAGAATTCACAGAACTTTTATGACTTATCCTCCTTGTCACAAGCATATGTATTTTACAAATTATCACAAACCCAAGTTCTTAACTTGTATAAGTTAAGATCTATTCTTCCATATAACAGAACATCTTTTTTTCTTAAGACTTCAATAAAAGATTATTTTGGAACACAAGGAATAATTCATTCTGAATTAAGACATAAGAAACTTCAGAATTCTGGAATAAATCAATGGAAAAGCTGGTTAAGAGGTCATTATCAATATGATTTATCTCAGATTAGATGGTCTAGATTAATAGCACAAAAATGGCGAAATAGAATCAATCAATGTCATACAATTCAAAATCAAGATTTAAAAAAAGAGGATTCATATGAAAAAGATCAATTAATTCATTACAAAAAACAAAATGATTACAAAGTATATTCATTACAGAATCAAAAAGATAATTTTCAAAAATACTATAGATATAATCTTTTATCTTATAGATCTATTAATTATGAAAATAAGAGAAACCCTTCTATTTATGGATCACCATTCCAAGTAAATAAGAATCAAGAGAGTTTTTATAATTACAACACACATAAAGGCAAAATTTTGGATATACTAGGGGATATCCCTGTCAATAATTATTTAAGAAAAAGTGATATTATGTATATGGAAAAAAATCCGGATAGAAAATATTTGGATTGGAAAATTATCCATTTCTGTCTTAAAAAAAAAATCGATATTGAGGTCTGGATCAAGATCGATACCAACAGTAATAAAAATACTAAGACCGGGACTCCTAATTATCAAATAATTGAGAAAATGGATAAAAAAGATCTTTTTTATCTTATGATTGATCAAGATCAAGAAATCAATTCACTTAATAAAAAAAAAATCTTTTTTGATTGGATGGGAATGAATGAAGAAATACTAAGTCGTCCTATATCGAATCTGGAACTTTGGTTCTTTCCAGAATTTGTACTATTTTTTAATGCATATAAAATGAAACCGTGGTTTATACCAAGCAAATTACTTTTTTTCAATTTTAATATAAATAAAAATCTTAGTCAAAATAAAAACATCAATAGAAAGCAAAAAGGGATTATAACATCAAATGAAAAAAAATCTTTTGAATTAAAGAATAAAAAAGAAAAAGAATCCGCAGGTCAAAGAGATCTTAGATCAAATGCACAAAACCAACGAAATCTTATATCTGTTCTCTCAAACCAACAAAAGGATATTGAAGAAGATTATTCGGAATCAGACATGAAAAAAGCTAAAAAGAACAAAAAAGACAAGAGCAGTGCGGAAACAGAACTAGATTTCTTCCTGAAAAAGTATTTACTTTTTCAATTGAGATGGGATAATACTTTGAATCAAAGAATGATCAATAATATCAAAGTATACTGTCTCCTGCTTAGACTGAGAAATCCAAGAAAAATTACTATATCCTATATTCAAAGAAGAGAAATTAATCTGGATATAATGCTGATTCAGAAGAATTTAACTCTTACAGAATTGATGGAAAAGGGGATATTGGTTATCGAACCCCTTCG